CACAGAGGGTGGTAAGATGATATGTCGAGCAGTTACGATTTCAGGACCCTTGGCGCAAATGGATGCGTTGCGAGTTCCATACAGATTACTTCTCAATACAATTTTTTTCAAATTCATTAAAATTTCATATACTGATTCTTCAACACCAGATATCATAGAATATTCGTGCGGTGCGTTTTCAAATTTTGCACGCGTGATACACGTTCCTTCTACTTCTCCAAGCAAAGCTCTTCGCATCGCGATACCTATCGTATCCGCTTGGCCTTTCATAAGTGGAGACAAAATGAAACGGCTATAATGAAGTCGCTTACTGTCGGTTCTTGATTCAATACACTTCCAGCGCGGTATCCTAGTGGATACTTCGAATTTTTCTTGATTCATTTTTTTTTTTTTTTTAAACAAAAGTTCGATGATAGATAAGGAAAACGTAAGTGATACTTTTTTTTTTTCGAATTTTTTGCAGCCGATTGAAGTGTTTCTTTCTATATACTTGAAATCCGCTCAATTATTATTTCTACACGCGTCTTTTTTTGGGGGGCCTACATCCATTATGTGGAAGAGGGGTTACGTCACGTATGGAACTCACTAGTATACCACTTTTACGAATAGCTCGTAATACTGCATCTCTTCCGATACCAGCACCCTTTATCCTGACTTCTGCTCGTTTCATACCCTGATCCACTACTGTACGAATAGCATTTCCTGCTGCGGTTTGGGCAGCAAATGGTGTCCCTTTTCTTGGTCCTCTGAATCTACAAGTACCAGCGGATGACCAAGAAACCACCCGACCTAGCACATCTGTAACAGTAACAATAGTATTGTTGAAACCCGCTTGAACATGAATAACTCCTTTTGGTATTCTACGTCCACTCTTACGTGAACCAATACGCCCCCACCTACGTGAACCAATTCTTGGTCTAGTTTTTGTCATATTTTATCATCTCATAAATATGAGTCAAAGATATACGGATATATCCATTTCATATCAAAACGGATCCTTTATTTGTCCATCGGGTCCTTTAGAAAATCCCTTTTGATTTTTAGAGAGATTACTTTTGTCTCTGTTTATGTCTCGGATTGAAACAAATTACTACAATTCGTCTCCTCCTACGGAGCAGTCGACATTTTTCACAAATTTTACGAACCGAGGCCCTTATTTTCATATTTTTTATTCCTTACCTTAATTCCGAATCTATTCCTTGTAAGAAAATAAATCTCTTGAAATTTTGAACCTCGAATTGTATTTCCACGAAGGAATGTTTAAAAAGTCACCCACACCTAATTGTTGTTCGAATCTTTATCTTTATCTTTCTTGGGAAGTCTATAAACTATACGTCCCCTGGTTGAATCATAAGGACCCACCTCAATTAGAACTCTATCTCCTGGTAGTATCCGTATAAAATTTCGTCGGATCTTCCCCGAAATATAACCGAGAATCAGATCTTCGTTATCTAAACGAACCCGAAACATACCATTTGAAAGCGATTCAGTAATTAAACCCTCATAAATCGATTTTTTTTCTTTCTCTTTCATTTCGAGTAACCTCCTTGAACCAGAAACTAATAAAATAAAGGTAAGGGCGGGTGATATTAAACAACCTATCCTTCCTCTCTTTTGTCATAAATAGACGAAGTTGCGGATCCAATTCGGATACCAGAGGGATCACCATATATAACACAAAACCTCCCCTCCAATTCCTTCTAGTCTAGCTTCTCGATCTGTCATTATACCCCGAGAAGTCGAAAGAATTACAACTCCCATTCCACCGAAAATTCTAGGAATTCGTTGATAGTTGGAATAGATTCGTAGACCGGGTCGGCTGATACGCTTGAAAATCTTTCTATATGTTCCTTTCCTATTTCTTCTATGTCGCAGGGTTGAAACCAAGAAAGATTTGTTGTTTTCCCGATGTTTTCTAACGTTTTCAAGAAAACCCTCTCGTAGAAGTATTTTCACAATGCTTTCGGTGATCTTAGTGGATGCTATTCGAACCGTTCCTTTTTTATCCGTGTCGGCATTTCTTAGAAAAGTTAATATATCGGCAATAGTATCCCTATTCATGTCGAACTAGAATTATTGGTGCCTCCTCGTTTTGATATAATCAACATGTTCTGTTTTTTTTTTTTTTTTTTTTTTTTTTTTTTTTTTTTTTTTTTCTTTTTTTTATTTAATTAATTTTTTTTTTTTTTTTTTTTTTTTTTTTGTGAATTTTTCATTATTTATTTACGAATTGTTAAAAGTATATGCCTGAAACACAATCTACTGGTTGATCTATTTCAGATAACCGACTATATCATAGTCCCACCCACTAGTATTTAGAATACTTCAGGAGCTAATGAGACTATTTTAGTAAAATTCAACTGTCTCAATTCTCGAGCGATTGCTCCAAAAACTCGAGTTCCTTTTGGATTTCCTTCTTTATTAATGACAACTGCTGCATTGTCATCATATCGTATTATCATACCGTCGTCACGTCGGAGTTCTTTACGGGTACGTACAATTACAGCCCTGATCACTTCTGATCTTTCGAGAGGCATATGGGGCACTGCCTCTTTGATTACAGCAACAATAACGTCACCAATACGAGCATATCGGCGATTACTAGCTCCTATGATTCGAATACACATCAATTCTCGAGCCCCGCTGTTGTCCGCTACATTCAAATGGGTCTGAGGTTGAATCATATCATTTTTTTTTTTTTTTGAATTGAATCTCTTCTTTCAATGCCAAGGTCGAAGGAAAAAAGAAAGAAATATTGTCTTTCCAAAAATAGAAATAAGGAAATCTAAATCTGCGATTGTCTTTTTCATCACAAATATCCGGTTCCACACCCCTATCTCGCAATAATGAATTGCGTTCGTATAGGCATTTTGTATGCAGCTATTGAAATAGCTGCTCTGGCTACCGTTTCGGATACTCCACCCATTTCATAAAGTATTCGACCCGGTTTAACAACAGAGACCCAGTATTGGGGGGATCCTTTCCCCGAACCCATACGTGTTTCCGTAGGTTTTACAGTCACGGGTTTGTCGGGAAATAAACGTACCCATATTTTTCCACCACGGCGCGCATATCGTGTTATTGCTCGTCTCCCTGCTTCTATTTGTCTAGATGTGATCCAAGCGGGTTCAAGTGCCTGAAGAGCATATTTCCCGAAACAAATATGATTGCCTCGATAAGATATTCCCTTCATTCTTCCTCTATGTTGTTTACGGAATCTGGTTCTTTTGGGGTTATAGTTGATGGTTGTTTCTCAATCCCATCTCTACTGCAGAACCGGACATGAGAGTTTCTTCTCATCCAGCTCCTCGCGAATGAAACGATTCAACAATATTACAGATACACGTGTATTTTTTTTTTGTTTATAACGGATCCTTGACCCTTACTGAATCGGCTAATAATTTGCAATTCAATAGGGATTTCGCGGGCGAATATTTACTCTTCTCATCTTTGCTTCATTTGTAGGGTTAACCCATCGCCTCTCATAATAAATCAATGGGTTCCCGGTTGGTTCCGCCATCCCACCCAATGAATCATTGGGATTCCGTTTTCAATAGAATCTTCTGCAGTCATAGGTTCCGTCGTTCCCATAGCTTCTCGATTAATGGCTAGGCCTGAACTCAGCAATGGAGCTCCACAATTCCAATTCGTTCCCAAGTCAATTTCCTCAGTCTCTATTGACTCGAAGCTCTTTATTATTTGTATTTTTTTCTATGAATTGTCTAATTATGGAAGAATCCGTATTGATGCTTTATCACACTGCCTTTTATTAGTATGAGATTATTTATAATAGACCATACATATTGGAATTCTATATCATTTAGATTTTCCTTCTCTCTTTCTCTCATCCTTCCATTTACCCACATCCCTATATTTTCACTTCACAACCCATAATGAATGAGATTTTTCATTTATGAAAAAATATTTCAGTTGCTACAACTATATGATCGACACATCATATAGTAACTGGTTCCTTGGATATCGATAATACGAAGCAATGAGCTGGTTATAAGTTCTATAGTTATTAGTTAGGGTCCAGTCCATTTTTTGGATTCCCAACTCTAAAGAAAAACCAACGAGTCACACACTAAGCATAGCAATTCTACCAAAAGTTCAATCGAATTTTTTATTCAACCCTATATAATTATAATTGCTCACTTTTCATTGAGGGTAAAAAGAATAGTTTGCCCTTTTTTGTTCTATCACTGAATAGAATGGCAAGGAAAGTCCCATCATTGCTTGTCTACAAATATCCAAATTTTGATTCCTAATACTCCATAGATAGTTCGAACTGTATAGGAACAATGATCGATTTTAGCTCGAATGGTTTGTAGGGGTACCCTACCTTCTCTGATCCATTCGACGCGTGCAATTTCTTTTCCGTCGATACGCCCTGCTATTTGCACTTGAATTCCTTTTGTATCCGCTTTTTTAGTTAATTCAATAGCTTTTTTCATTGCCTTTCGAAAGGAAACTCTATTCTTTAATTGTAGAGCTATATATTCTGCAAGAAAATTAGGCTGTCTATAAGGTTTTGTAACTTTTGTGATAGCAATGTTAAGTTTCCAGTCCACAGAATTCAATCCTTTTTGTACATTGATCTGTAATTCTTTAATTCCTCGTGTTCGACTCTCTTTTAATAAATTTGGGGATCCAATATGGATAATGATCTGAATCAAATCGATTTTTTTTTGAATTTCTATATGTGCAATTCCTTCAAAAACCGAGGATATTCTCCTATTTTTTTGTACATACTTCTTGATACAATCCCGTATTTTTTCATCTTCCTGGAGACCCAGAGAATAACTTTTTGATTGTGCGAACCAAAGGGAGCGATGCTTTTGGGTTTCCCCAAGTCGTAAACCAAGTGGATTTATTTTTTGACCCATATTTTTGTTCTCTCTTCCTCCCTTTCTCTAAATATTTCTCTATTATAAGGTTTTTCCATATATCTTTTGTTTCTAAATAGATATTTTATCCGTTTTCTTTTGAGAGCTATC